CCCAATAGGGTCCTGGTTCCCTGGAAGTAGAAGGTCAAAATGATTAAATCAGATATTCAGATTCATCGCGCCTTTCGAAGAATTTCCATGTTTGAATCGAGGGTTCATAATGTAAGACTTATCTGATCTTATAAATTGTTAGAATCTTTTTTTTTTTTTTATTGAATAAATCATGAATGTTTATAGGACAGTATTAAAGATCTCATCGAAAACTTACAGCAGCTTGCCAAACAAGGGCTAAGAGAAAAAAGAGCACAGGTATGACTGGCATAAAATCTACGATTGGATTGAAAAAAGCGTAAGCCTCGGGTAATTTAGCAAAGAAAAAACTACTCGAATGAAGGGCAGAATTAAGACAGATACTGATCAAACTAAAGATATTAAGCATAACAAACATTTCATTCTTGAGGATAATTGTATTTTGATTGAGTTATCGATATAAGGTAAAAATGAAGAAAGTGGAAAAAAATCCTGCTTTTTTTGACGCACCCAATCAAAAATCCTTCAATTCTCACACGAAAAAAGAAGGAACCATACTTTCATACAATATCTTAATTGAATTCTATATAATGATCAATAAATTGAGTTTAATTCTACAACTACACGTGTAAAATCCTAGCAATAATCTAATGGATTCCATTCAGATTGGGGTGGGAATTGACGAACAACCAATACCGATATTAATGTTTATTATTGTTGAATAAAAATAAAAATGGGGCGTAGCCAAGCGGTAAGGCAACGGGTTTTGGTCCCGCGATTCGGAGGTTCGAATCCTTCCGTCCCAGAGCATTTTTATTTTATCATAATAAAGATTGTTCTCTTAAAATAAATATTGAAGAGTGTAATGTTGAATACAACGTGATTCCGGTTTTAATTTCTAAATTTTTGGAATTATATCTTTATCACAAATCGAAGCGAGTGCCAATGACTAAATCGATTTGCGATTGAAGTAAGATGGGAACATGGATCAATGTATAATAATTTGAAAATAAAATAGGATGGGCTCCTCAGCGTATGCACGTCTGGCTCATATTCATATTGAAGTTACTTGGATAAACCTTGCGTCCTATTTTTATTTGATTTATTTGACTTTACTGCATTCTTAATCGAAATGTTAAAGAAAAACCCCATATTCCGCAGCTTCCCTATATTACTTTATATATAATATATAGGGGTACGTACAAAATTCTCTGTTGATCCCGAATTCTAATTCTAAATTGTTTCATTCATAAAATATGGGGTTAAAAAAATGGAATCCTGAGACTTCTCCAGATAAATACTCACCCGTACCCTATAGAAAAAAAAATAAAGTATGGATTACTATATTCCGATTGGGCCAATGACTATTCATGATTCCATATTGAATCAATTCCATACCGGTTCCAAATGAGAGGAATGTTATGGTAAAACTTCGTTTAAAACGATGTGGTAGAAAGCAACGTGCGACTTGAAGGACATAATCGGTTGTGGATTTTTGCATCCATCATTTTTTTACAGAAATATAAGGTGCTCTTGACTCGACATAATTTGTTCTGTTCTACTATAACTCCTATTTAGCTTTAGTTCTGTTGTAAGTAAATAGTACACAGTGGAGCTCGAGAAGAAATGATTGATTCATTTCTCAGAGGCAAGGATCTAGGGTTAGTATCAATCAATAAGTTGTTTCAACTTCGTAAGTATATCTTCGATATAGAAATCGAAAGGATCCAATTCCTATAAAATAAAATTTCCTTTTGGATTTGAAACTTTTATTGGAATTGATAAAAACTATTTCGATCAAAAGTGTATCACGCGGGAATCAATCGTTCGTATGATTCTTCGATAGAAAGAAATTACAAAAGGGTATGTTGCTGCCATTTTGAAACGATTAAGGATCACCGAAGTAATGTCTAAACCCAATGATTCAAAACAAAGATAAAAGATCCCGTAACAAGAAAACGCCATTTTCAATTGTCTCAACAATACAATTGGAGCCAAATCAAATAAATTAAGGAATCCAAAAATTTGATTAGAAACGAGACAAAAAGGGTTTAGAGACAGCTCAATAAATGAAATGCCATGACTATGACTCTAAGGAGTTCCCTTTTAACTCTTTGAGAATTATCCAACTTGAGTTAAGTTATAAGTACGAATGATTTTTGGGGGGAAGCGGAAAGGAAGAAGAAAAAACGAATCAAATCATAGTCTAATTTAATTGATTTGAGGATTTTATAAATCTATTTGCCACTCTAAAATATACAGAAATTTGAATCATTCTTTATCGAGCCGTACGAGGGGAAAACCTCCTATACGTTTCTAAGGGGGGCATTACATCTATCCCAATGAGCTATCTATCGAATCGTTGCAATTGATGTTCGATCTCGAAGAGAAGGAAGGGATCTTCGGAAAGTGGGTTTTTACGATCCGATAAAGAATCAAACTTATTCAAATGTTCCCGCTATTCTATATTTCCTTGAAAAAGGCGCTCAACCTACAGGAACCGTTCATGATATTTCAAAGAAGGCAGAGATTTTAAAGTAACTTCGCATTAATTTAATTATAATTAAACGTAAACCAAAGAATTTTATTGAAATAGAAAAAAGATCTAATGAATAGATGAACTAAGAGGATCCAAAAAATTAGGGGATTTTCCTCAATCAGGTGAGCAGCTGAGACTCTACAAAAAAATAAGTCTAACTTGCTTATTGTATCTTGAGTGATATTGAATAAACTCGAGATTTTCTTCTTAACTTTTCCTTATTTATTTCTTTTATCCACCCAAACTTTTTTATTATCTATTTTGATTATCTATGTAGTGCCAATCCAACACAAGTCTTTTTTTTTCATTTCTTTTGGTTTCTCAACGCTCATATTGACAATAGTGTATGGAATAAATATAATTCCATCGTGAATCAATAGATCTATTTATCTCCGACCCCAAAAAAAGTTCGATTTTTTCCTTTACTCCATACCATGCAAACGATGGGTTATTTGAATTTGATGTGACAAAAGAAGTCTCTTTCGAATGAACAAAAAGTAAAAAAAAAGGGGGGGGGGGGGTTTCTCAATTTTCTATACTTATCAGAGAATCAATTCTATTTTCATCTAATCTCTTCATTTTTATGCTCATAATACACTATAACTATAATAGAAAATTTTTCTTTATTTTTTTTTAGATATGTTATTTGTTGTGTTTCTAGGTTAATATTTTGATGGGGCCGTGCAATCCAATCTCTTTATTTTTATTTCGATCGTATCTACACACCAAAATTACATTAATTCGGGTTGCTAACTCAATGGTAGAGTACTCGGCTTTTAAGTGCGGCTAGAATCTTTTACACATTTGGATGAAGGAACTAATTCGTCCATACCGTTGGTAGAGTTTGTAAGACCACGACTGATCCTGAAAGGGAACGAATGGAAAAAACAGCATGTCGTATCAATGAAGAACTCTAAGAGTACTTCCTCCTTACCAGATCAGTACAAAATCTTGTTTGAATTCTTAGATCGGTACAAAAAAAATAAATTAATGGTTGGGTCGAGTAAATAAATGGATAGAGCCCTAGGGCTCCAATTATAATTATAGGGAAACAAAAAGCAACGAGCTTGTGTTCTTAATTTGAATGATTTCCCGGTCTAATTAGACGTTAGAAATGTATTAGTACCCGATGCGGGAAAAGGTTCTCCCATAACCATAATTCTCTATTTTTTTTTGAATCCTAACTATTAACTATATCCCTCTTCTAGAGTGGAGGCGAATGTGTAGAGGAAACGGTATATTGATAAACAGAATTGATTCTAAAGTCAAAAGAGCGATCGGGTTGCAAAAATAAAGGATTTCTAACTCTTTCTCTATCTTAATAACAAACAAAAACTAATTGGATGTAAAAAGAGAGAATCCGTTGATTAACTTATATGTCTCCAGGGTTTCTATTATTTTCTTACTATATACCTTGTTTTGACTGTATCGCACTATGTATCATTTGATAGCCCAAGAAATCCCCAACCCTTGGTTCAAATTTAATTTGAAATGGAAGAGTTACAAGGATATTTAGAAATAGATAAATCTCGACAACAAGACTTCCTATATCCACTTCTATTTCAGGAGTATATTTATGCACTTGCTCATGATCATGGTTTAAATGGATCGATTCTTTATGATTCTATCGACAATTTGGGTTATGACAATAAATACAGTTTACTAATTGTGAAACGTTTGATTACTCGACTGTATCAACAGAAGCATTTGATTATTTTTGATAATGATTCTCACCAAAATAAATTTGTTGATCATAAGAATGATTTTTATTCTCAAATGATATCAGAGGGCTTTGCGGTCATTGTGGAAATTCCATTCTCACTGCAATTAGTATCTTCTCTAGAAGGGCAAAAAGAAATAGCAAAATCTCATAATTTACGATCAATTCATTCAGCATTTCCCTTTTTAGAGGATAAATTCTCGCATTTAAATCATGTGTTAGATATACAAATACCCCACCCCATCCATCTGGAACTTTTGATTCAACCCCTTCGCTGTTGGATACAAGATATCCCCTCTTTGCATTTATTGCGATTCTTTCTCTACGAGTATCAGAATTGGAATAATCTTATTACTATTACTCAAAAAAAGAAATGTATTTCTGTTTTTTCAAACGAGAATCGAAGATTATTCTTGTTCCTATATAATTTTCATGTATATGAATGCGAATCCATATTCCTTTTTCTCCGTAAACAATCTGCTCATTTACGATCAACATCTTCTGGCGCCTTTCTTGAGCGAACACATTTTTTTGGAAAAATAGAAAATTTTTTAGTAGTTTTTCGTAATGATTTTCAGACCATTCTATGGTTGTTCAAGGATCCTTTCATACATTATGTCAGATATCAAGGAAAAGCCATGCTGGCTTCAAAGGGAACTCCTTTTCTGATGAATAAATGGAAGTATTACCTTATAAATCTCTGGCAATGTCATTTTTACTTGTGGTCTCAACCAGATAGGCTTCATATAAACCAATTATCCA